TTTTTTCTCTGACATAGAGTCAGAACTTCATCTGTGTTCGAATGCTACTGAGAGGTTCACTCGAGATCAGAAATTGTTGAAGAAAGAACAAGAAGTGTCTTTTGTCCCTTCCAGGCGATCGGAAGAGAAAGAAATGGTTGATCTATTCAAGATCATTACGTATTTACAAAATAACGTCTCCATTCATCCTAGTTCATCAGATCTGGGATGGGGTATGGTTCCCAAGGATGAACTGGATATGGACAGTTCCAATAAGATCTCATTCTGGAACAAAAATCCATTTTTGGATTTATTCCATCTATTCCAGAAAGGGAGATACACGTTAGACCACGATTTGGAATCAGAAGAGAGATTTCAAGAAATGGCGGATCTATTCACTCTATCAATAACCCAGCCTGATCTGGTCTATCATAAGGGATTTCCCTTTTCTATTGATTCCTACGGATTGGATCAAAAAACATTATTGAATGAGGTATTCCACTCCAGGGATGAATCTAAAAAGAAATCTTTATTGATTCTACCTCCTATTTTTGATGAAGAGAATGAATCTTTTTATCGAAGGATCAGGGTCCGGATCTCCAGCAGGAATGGTTTGGAAGATCCAAAACCCAAAATAGGGGTCAAAATAGTGGTATTGGCTAGCAACAACATAATGGAGGCAGTCAATCAATATCAATATAGATTGATTAGATTGATCCGAAATCTCATTCCAATCCAATCTAGCACCTATGGATCCATAAGAAATCTATTGAATAGATTCTACTTCGAATATGGAATTCAAATAGGGAATGCTACTCTGAAGCATATAACTAGAATAAAATATAGGATCAACCAACATTTATCAAATTTGAAAAAGAGTAAGAAGAAATGGTTCGATCCTCTTATTTTAATAAAATCTACGATCAACCAACATTTATCGAATTTGAAAAAGAGTAAGAAGGAATGGTTCGATCCTCTTCTTTCTCGAACCGAGAGATCCATGAATCGGGATCCTCATGCATATAGATACAAATGGTCCGATGGGAGCAAGAATTTACAGGAGCATTTGGAGCATTTCGTTTCGGAACAGTCCGATCGATTAGGTGAATATTCAATTGATTTGACCAAGAACCAAAAGCATGTGTCCGAGGCACTTCATTGCCTTTTGTCCAAGTTAGGTCATCTCTTTTTGTCCAAGTCAATTCGCTTTTTTTCTAAGTCACTTACTCCTTTCTTTGTGAGTATCAGGGCTATCCCCAGGTCCGAGATCCACATCTATGAATTGAAAGGTCCGAATGATCCACTCGGCAATCATTTGTTAGAATCGACAGGTGTTCAAATCGTTCAGTTGAAGAAATTGAAACCGGATGATCCTGAGACTCCCCGAAGATCGAAATTCTTGATCAATGGAGGAAGAATACCAGCATTTTTGTTCGATAAGATACCAAAGTGGATGATTGACTCATTCCATATTAGGAAGAATCACAGGAAATTCTTTGATAACACCGATTCCTATTTCTCAATGATATTCCACGATCGAGACAATGGGCTGAATCCCGTCAAACCATTTCATAGAAGTTCCTTGATCTCTTCTTTTTATAAAGCAAATCGACTTCGATTCTTGAATAATCCATATCACTATTCTAACAAAAGATTCCCTTTTTATGTGGAAAAGACACGTATCGATAATTCTGATCTTACATATGGACAATTCCTCACTATCTCGTTCATCCGCAACAAGGTATTTTCTTTGTGCGTCGGTAAAAAAAAACCTGTTTTTTTGGAGAGAGATACTATTTCACCAATCGAGTCACAGGTATCTGACATATTAATACCTAATGATTTTCCACAAAGCGGTGATGAAAGGTATAACTTGTATAAATCTTTCCATTTTCCAACTCGATCCGATCCACTCGTTGATAGAGCTATTTACTCGATCCCAGACATTTCTGGAACACCTCTCACAGAGGAAGAAATAGTCAATTTGGAAGGAACGTATTGTCAGCCTCTTTCAGATATGAATCTATCTGATTCAGAAGGGGAGAACTTGCATCAGTATCTCGGTTTCAGTTCAAACATGGGTTTGATTCACACCGCATGTTCTGAGAAATATTTCCCATCCAGAAATGGGAAAAAACAGAGTCTTTTGCTAATTTGGATAAAGAAATGTGGTGAGATACTGCCAATAGATAAAGAACGAGATTCATGGAATCCGTTCCAAACATCTATGCAATGGTTCCTTACTTGGACGGGGTGCAACAACAACCCTTACCTTTTAGAGATTTTCTCGACGATACGAAGCAGTCCCGAATGGGTATGCGTATGGTCCCTATGGGTATCCGAATGGTCCGAATGGGTATCCGAATGGTCCGAATGGGTATCCCTTTTGGATACTATTGGGCAATCATTTCTAGGTGAAAAATGGGAATTCCTTTTGGATAATACTATTAGGCATGGACCATCTATATATGAAAAAGGGCTATCCTTTTTTTATGATATTAGTCATGGATCCTATATATTATGGCCAATTGTTCAGATTCCATTGTGGAAGATTTTCACTCTCCCATCATACTGGAATCGGATAAATGAGATTTCGACTAAGTGTGTACAGAATTGTTTTCTGTCCGAAGAAATCATTCATCGAAAGAATGAGTTACCTCTTCCATTGAGATGGACACATCGGACAAATGCTCAGGAATTCCTCTATTCAATCCTTTTCCTTCTTCTTGTTGCTGGATATCTCGTTGGTACACATCTGCTCTTTGTTTCCATAGTCTCTAGTGAGTTACAGACAGAGTTCGAAAAGATCAAATCTTTGATTAATCCATCATACAGCTTTGATTTGGAAGAACTTCTGTATACGTATCCTCCCCCTAAACATAAACAGAATTCTTTCTGGTTCGAGACTCTTCTAGTTCCTCTGGGCCAAATAGTAGATTCTCTGTACGGAATATGGATGTTTCTTGTTTTTGGTGGCAAGAGGCGTGGTCCCACTTATGGAGTCAAATTCATTCTCATCGACATCGTCGATCTCATTCTCCTGAATATCAATTGCATTCTCATCGGCATCTTCGATTTCATAAGGATGATACTCAATCCCATCATCAATGGAATCACTTTTTTGAGAAAGACGAGACATCTAAGTCGTACAAGTAGAGAGATCCATTCATTCATAAGCAAGAGAAGATGGGTGAACAGTGATTGGATTGATGATGAAATAGAATCCTGGGTCGCGACCAGTCTTTTGCTTAAGGAGGATAAAAAAGAATTCTTACTTGAGTATTCCAACGTAACGACAGAAAAAAGGATTGATCAAATTCTATTGAGTCTGACTCATAGTGATCATTTATCAAACAATGACTTTGGTGTTCAAATGATTGACCAACCGGGATCCATTTACTTACGAAACTTGGTTGACATTCATAATAAGTCTCTACTGAATTATGAGTTCAATCCATCCTATTTAGCAGAAGGACGGATAGTCCTTGCTCATTCTCAGACAATTCTTGCTCATTCTCAGACAATTCTTCCTCATTCACAAATCGTGGCTAATACTGAGAAAAAACCCTTTTCGCTCCGCTTAGTCCTAGCCCCTTCTAGGGGTATTTTAGTGCTAGGCTCTATAGTAACTGGACGATCCTATTTGGTCAAATACCTAGCGAGAAACTCCTACCTTCCTTTCATTACGGTATGTCCGGAGACGTTCAGGACTGATGACAATCAAGGGAATTGGGATGCTGATTATGAGGAGGCTAAGGAGGATTGTTATGAGGACGATTCTTATGAGGAGGATTCTTATGAGGAGGATTCTTATGAGGAGGGTAAGGAGGATTCTTATAAGGAGGATGGGTCTGGTGCTCTAGAGGCTGCTAGGTTGAATAAGGATGTGGATTGGGAGGAGTTCGATGCCCAACTAAGGTTCCTACTCAACCTAGTCGCAGAGGATCCTTTTGCTGCTTGTCACGATATCTATAATGGCCTTGATATTGATATTGATAGGGAGCTCCAAAAGATATCGGATAAGCTAACTACTTCGCTGCCGCCGTACATACCCCCATTTCGGATCACCCTTCCATTCGAATTAGCAAAAGCAATGTCCCCTTGCATAATATGGATGCCAAACATTCATAAGCTGTATGTGGATGAGTCAAAGGACCTCGCACTCGGTCTAGTAGTGAACAATCTCCGCAGGGATTGTGAAAGATCTTCCACTAGAGATATTCTTGTTATTGCTTCGACTTCTTTTCCCCAAAAAGTGGATCCCGCTCTAATAGCTTTGAATAGATCAAATACATGCATTAAGATACGAAGGATTCCTATTCTACAACAACGAAAGCACTTTTTCATTCTTTCCTATGCTGGGGGATGCCACTTGGAAGAGCAAATGTCCCAGTCCCCTACTAATGGATTCGGGTCCATAAGCATGGCTTCCAATGTACGAGATCTTGTAGCACTTACCAATGGGGTCCTATCCATCTGTATTGCAAGCAAGAAATCCATTATAGACATTAATACAATTAGATTGGCTCGTTATAGACAAACTTGGACTTGGCGAGACCGCCTACTACCTTCGCCTCGTGATCTGGTTTTCTATCAGATAGGAAGGGCTGTTGCACAACATGGACTTGTAAGTGATTGCTCCATAGATTTTATCTATAGGTATCTCAAGCCTGAATCATATCAGGAAAAGGATTTTTATTTGTCCAAATGGTACTTCGAACTTGGAACGAGCGTGCAGAAATTAACGAGATTTCTTTATCTTTTGAGTTGTTCTGCCGGATTCGTCGCTCAAGATCTTTGGTCCGTACCCGATGAAAATAAGTGGAGCACTTTTTATTTGCTTGAGTATGATGCTGAGCTAGTTCATAGCTTATTACAAAGCGCTCTGGTGAGATACCCACGGGCGGAATGCAGTCAGTTTGATAATGATCATCGAGTGAGACTCTTTCTTCGGTCCGAACCAAGGAATCCGGTCGATACGATGGAATATTTTGCTGATTCTATCAAAGCCGACGAATCGGACTTTGAAATTCCACTGCTAGGGGGATGGAAGTATCGGGAGAATGAGCAGGTAAAGAGGGATAAGGAGGATTTAGTCAATCAAATACTTTTCGCTCCTAGACTATGGCACCCCGGTGGCAATCTATTAGAAAGGCCCGAGAAATTTCGATTTACCTATAGGGACAGGGCATTTCGTTTCAGTAGCATTTATCATATAGAGGAGAAGGTAGAGGATGAGTTCTTGGGACCCGAGCCCGCGCCCTACCAGGTACCACCCTACCAGGTACCAGATAGATCTTCCAAAGGACAAGCGTTTTTTCAACAAACCCGATTCATTTGGGACCCTGGAGATCCATTCTTTTTGATATTCAAAAAGGCAGAGCCCTTTATCTCTGTGTTTTCAACCCGAGAATTATTTGGAGATGAAGAGATGCCAAGGGAACTTCTTATTTCCGATATTTGGTCCCAATTAGAGCATCCTCCTAGAACTATGGCTGAGCGCGTGTTCGTGATCAAGAAGCTGCACGAAGAAGACTGGAAATGGGTGCTTCGTAACGAGAGATGGGTTCTAACTAATACTACTAGTTCATTACCTAATTCTTTCCATTCTAATACTCCATCCGAGAGTTATCAGTATTTATCAAATCTCTTCCTATCTAATAACGGAAGGCTATTGAAGCAAGTAGAAAAGACATTGGGTAGAAAGAAATTCCTTTTACCGGATGAACTGAAAGATGTACTAATAGAAAGCCGATTAGAAAGGTAAAGGCATTCCTTAGCCGGAAAGATATGTAGCCGTGACATAGGGATTAAGTGGAACAGAATTGACCAGGTGGTAGAGTTGTGGAAAGGCTGGCTTGTTTATTCCATATTGTTCCATGGACCTTAGCTCCATGGAACAATATGCTACTGCTGAAACATGGAACAATTGAAATCTTAGATCAAAACACTATGTATGGATGGTATGAACTGCCTAAACCCTAATTCTGGAAGGGCGAGCCGAACCTATTACTCACTACATCAAACAATTTCCATTAATGAAAGATGGAAATCCATTGGCAAATGGTTGTTGCTCTCTGCTCCAATAACGAATCATCAGTTTCACTGAAGAACTAAATCAAATGGATAGACCTTTCTCTTCGTCTCAGGTCGATAGATCTTCTCAATTGGAATACCTCTTATATGGATAATACACATTCTAGTTGACCGAGCTTACTTCGAATTGTTTTGTTTCGAAGCAAAGATCTCGATGGGGTCCGGTTGTTCCTATTCAGCACGACCAAACCAAGAGACACTGGATTCTCCTTCGGGTAGGCCCTGAAAGGAGAAGGAGGCCTGGAATCAGGCGTGTCTATTATCTAATTCACCCGACCCGATCCATTCTTTTGGGAACGTCCAGTGCGAATGGGTAGTAAGTCGCCAATCCCTAAAACGGATTATGTACTTTATCTGCTGGGTTACGGCATTTTACCAGAGGTTTGTATCAATCTACCCTTGTGTAATTCCTGTTGAAGCATATACTCACTCGGGGGGTGCAGGGTGGATCAAAACGGACTCCTCCATTCATTAGATAGATCAAATCGCCGGGATTTCGTGATCCGCCGCCGAACTTATTCCAACAGCTCGGACTCGGATCGTGGGGATCCCCGGTTCCTATCAACAGATACTCGGTATAGAAATATGGATTAGATCCGAGATCTGTTATGGAATTGCTCATTGAATGAGCATTCTCAATATTATGCCTTGAAGAGGACTCGAACCTCCACGCTGTTTAGCACGAGATTTTGAGTCTCGCGTGTCTACCATTTCACCATCAAGGCATCTTGAAAGTCATCGTATTCCATGAATATGATATCTATCTAGTGTGATATATGGAATATATGACAAAGATGGAGTGTTGGAGTATTTCTATCAATCGGTCATCTAGGCGTCGGACATCCGATTACTTCGATTTGAATTATCTGGAGCTTATATATATCAAAAGGATCAACCTCTTTCTTGATTCCCCAAAGAAGTGAATATGGGACCCCAATAATGATAGAGATGTAAAAAGCAGGTCCGATTATGCCTATTCCTAATCCTAAATGGAATCTAACGACGTAGGGCTCCGTGTCTATTTAGATACGTTCGAATGACCCCTTCTCAGAGCTTAATGAGAATGTACATAACCCTATTCCGGTCTGGTCCGGTATGGAATGAACTTAGAATCTGATGATGGAGTGGATTCCATGATTCTAAGTTCATAACCCTACCCAGCCCATTTCCATTTTCGGCGGAACCGAGCTACTAATTCGTTTATTCCAGTTAAGTTAGTAAGAGAGTGAAGTTAGTAAGAGGGATCTTGCACTAAGAAATAGACCCTAGAAGCTAAGGGTATCCTGAGCAATTGCAATAATGGGGTTCATTGCTATTCCTGGTATAGTGGATGCTATTACACATACAATCATACTCCATTCGATGGAATTGTTTGATGTGAAAGGAGATGATGTTCTATAATTTCGCACGTGAGGGGTTATTTCT